ATTGAAGAAATGACTTTAAATCTTTGTGTACTGACTCCTAATCGAATTATTTGGGATTCAGAAGTGAAAGAAATTATTTTATCGACTAATAGTGGCCAAATTGGCGTATTACCAAACCACGCTCCTATTGCCACAGCCGTAGATATAGGTATCTTGAGAATACGCCTCAATGACCAATGGTTAGCGATGGCTCTGATGGGCGGTTTCGCTCGAATAGGTAATAATGAGATCACCATTTTAGTAAATGATGCGGAGAGGGGTAGTGACATTGATCCAGAAGAAGCTCAGCGAGCTCTCGAAATAGCTGAAGCTAACTTGAGTAGAGCTGAGGGTAAGAGACAGGTAATTGAGGCGAATCTAGCTCTCAGACGAGCTAGGACACGAGTAGAGGCTATTAATGTTATTTCGCGCTAGCCGGTCGTTGCATCAAAATAATCAAAAGAAGTTCTGTTTATACACAATATTTGTATTTCGTCATACAATTGGATACAATCAATTGTAATCTGATGCAACGAGCAAAAAAAACAAACAAAACAAATATGAATAGTGGGGGAGAGGATAATAGGGAAAAGATACAATTACAATACAAAAAAGAAGGAATAGATCCATAGGTTCCATATCTTGTTATAGAATTCATGCTTCATGGAAATATCGGATCAGATACAGATAGAATCAATCGGCGAATGAAGTAAAATGGATTCATTAACAATTCACAGAACAGAATGGATTCAAAGTGACAAAAAAGAAAGCATTGATTCCCCTTCCATATCTTGCATCTATAGTCTTTTTGCCCTGTTGGATTTCTCTCTCTTTTAATAAAAGTCTGGAACCCTGGGTTACTAATTGGTGGAATACCAGTCAATCCGAAATTTTTTTGAATGATATTCAAGAGAAGAACGTTCTAGAAAGATTCATAGAATTAGAACAACTATTCCTGTTGGACGAAATGATAAAGGAGTACCCAGAAACAAGGATACAAAAGCTTCGTATAGGAATCCACAAAGAAACAATACAATTGGTCAAAATGCACAACGAGGATCATATCCATATTTTTTTGCATGTCTCGACAAATGTAATCTGTTTTGCTATTCTAAGTGGTTATTATATTCTGGGCAATGAAGAACTTGTCATTCTTAATTCTTGGGTTCAGGAATTCCTCTATAACTTAAGCGACACAATAAAAGCTTTTTTGATTCTTTTATTAACTGATTTATGTATCGGATTCCACTCGCCCCATGGTTGGGAACTAATGATTGGTTCGATATATAAAGATTTTGGATTTGCTCATAACGATCAAATTATATCTGGTCTTGTTTCCACTTTTCCAGTCATTCTAGATACAATTTTGAAATATTGGATCTTTCATTATCTAAATCGTGTATCTCCTTCACTCGTAGTGGTTTATCATTCGATGAATGAATGAAGGACTCGTTTGATCTGGCGATATCAATCAAATCCGAATGTTACTTCGTATATACTCACTCTTTATACTTCTACTCGTCTAGAGGATTCCTCCTCTATTTCAGTAGAATTATTCTATTCTAGTACAATGGCAGAATCGTGGATAGGGAACTCCACCAGCTACCTACCTAATTTATTGTAGAAATTTCCGGGATCAATAATTGGACCATGCAAAATAGAAATATTTTTTGGGGGGTAAAGGAACAGATGACTCGATTCATTTCCGTATTGATCATGATCTATGTAATAACTCGGACATCTATTTCAAACGCATATCCCATTTTTGCGCAGCAAGGTTATGAAAATCCACGAGAAGCGACTGGGCGTATTGTATGCGCCAATTGTCATTTAGCTAATAAACCCGTGGATATTGAGGTTCCACAAGCTGTGCTTCCTGATACTGTATTTGAAGCAATTGTTAGAATTCCTTACGATGTGCGGCTGAAACAAGTTCTTGCTAATGGTAAAAAGGGGGCCTTGAATGTAGGGGCTGTGCTTATTTTACCCGAGGGATTCGAATTAGCTCCTCCCGATCGTATTTCTCCTGAGATGAAAGAAAAGATAGGCAACCTGTCTTTTCAGATTTATCGACCCACTAAAAGAAATATTCTTGTGATAGGTCCTGTTCCCGGTCAGAAATATAGTGAAATCGTCTTTCCCATTCTTTCCCCGGACCCTGCTACTAAGAAAGACGTTCACTTCTTAAAGTATCCCGTATATGTGGGCGGGAACCGGGGAAGAGGTCAGATTTATCCCGACGGGAGCAAGAGTAACAATACAGTCTATAATTCTACAGCAGCAGGTATAGTAAACAGAATAGTACGTAAAGAAAAAGGAGGGTATGAAATAACCATATCTGATGCGTCGGACGGACATCAGGTGGTTGATATTATACCTCCAGGACCAGAACTTCTTGTTTCAGAGGGTGAATCTATCAAGCTTGATCAACCATTAACGAGTAATCCCAATGTGGGTGGGTTTGGTCAGGTAGACGCAGAAATAGTACTTCAAGATCCATTACGCGTCCAAGTTTTGTTGT